GCTAGTGTAGCTTAATCAAAGCATAACACTGAAGATGTTAAGATGAACCCTAAAAAGTTCCACGTGCACAAAGGCTTGGTCCTGACTTTACTATCAGCTTTAGCCCAATTTATACATGCAAGTATCTGCACCCCCGTGAGAATGCCCTCAATCCCCCGCCCGGGGACGAGGAGCAGGCATCAGGCACTTAAATACAGCCCAAGACGCCTTGCTACGCCACACCCCCAAGGGAATTCAGCAGTAATAGACATTAAGCAATAAGTGAAAACTTGACTTAGTTAGCGCTAAGAGGGTCGGTAAAATTCGTGCCAGCCACCGCGGTTATACGAAAGACCCTAGTTGATAGCCACGGCGTAAAGGGTGGTTAAGGTATACAACAAATAAAGCTAAATAGCCTCTAGGCCGTCGCACGCATTCCGAGAGCTCGAAACCCAAAAACGAAAGTAGCTTTAAAACAACAGACCTGACCCCACGAAAGCTAAGAAACAAACTGGGATTAGATACCCCACTATGCTTAGCCTTAAACCAAGATGTATACTTACATACACATCCGCCCGGGTACTACGAGCATAGCTTAAAACCCAAAGGACTTGGCGGTGCCTCAGACCCACCTAGAGGAGCCTGTTCTAGAACCGATAAACCCCGTTAAACCTCACCACTTCTTGTTTTTCCCGCCTATATACCGCCGTCGTCAGCTTACCCCGTGAAGGCCTAATAGTAAGCAAAATTGGTACACCCAAAAACGTCAGGTCGAGGTGTAGCGTATGAAGTGGAAAGAAATGGGCTACATTTTCTATAAACAGAATACTACGAATGGCACTCTGAAAACATGCCTGAAGGTGGATTTAGTAGTAAAAAGCAAATAGTGTGTCCTTTTGAATTAGGCTCTGAGGCGCGCACACACCGCCCGTCACTCTCCCCTCTCAACACAAACCCAACAAACAATTACTAATAACTTAACCTTAAACACGGGGAGGCAAGTCGTAACATGGTAAGTGTACCGGAAGGTGCACTTGGAATAATCAGGACGTGGCTGAGATAGCCAAGCATCTCCCTTACACCGAGAAGACATCCATGCAAATTGGATCGCCCTGAGCTAAACAGCTAGCTTAACCACTTAAATAACCAACACAACATTAAATAGTTTAACACAGACCCCAACCCACCAAACCAAAACATTTTACCGCCCTAGTATGGGAGACAGAAAAGGCACACCCCAAAGCAATAACAAAAGTACCGCAAGGGAACGCTGAAAGAGAAATGAAATAAATCATTAAAGCACAACAAAGCAGAGATTAAACCTCGTACCTTTTGCATCATGATTTAGCTAGTATTATTGAGCAAAGAGTACTTTAGTTCAAACCCCCGAAACTAAGTGAGCTACCCCGGGACAGCCTATTAATTAGGGCCAACCCGTCTCTGTGGCAAAAGAGTGGGAAGATCCCCGGGTAGAGGTGACAGACCTACCGAACTTAGTTATAGCTGGTTGCCTAAGAAATGAATAGAAGTTCAGCCCGCACCCCTCAACTCACAAACACATTAAAACTATGAGTCAGAGTAATATGCGAGAGTTAGTCAAAGGAGGTACAGCTCCCTTGAACCAGGACACAACCTTACCAGGAGGTTAAAGATTATATTAATTAAGATACACCGCTTCAGTGGGCCTAAAAGCAGCCACCCAAATAGAAAGCGTTAAAGCTCAAGCGGAACAAAAATCCATTATTCAAATATTTAATCTTAAACCCCTAACCATACTAGGCCGCCCTATGCACCCATAGGAGAGATGCTGCTAAAATGAGTAATAAGAAGGGAAACCCCTTCTCCCAGCCTACGTGTACGCTAGATCGAACCCCCGCTAGCAATTACCGAACCCAACAAAAGAGGGTAATGTGTTTACATTAAACGCCAAGAAAACCGCACAAGACCCAATCGTTAACCCCACACCGGAAGGCTCAAAATGAGGAAAGACTAAAAGAAAAGGAAGGAACTCGGCAAACACAAGCCTCGCCTGTTTACCAAAAACATCGCCTCCTGCAAAAATCAATGTATAGGAGGTCCTGCCTGCCCAGTGACAAGTTTAACGGCCGCGGTATTTTGACCGTGCAAAGGTAGCGCAATCACTTGTCTTTTAAATGAAGACCTGTATGAATGGTGGAACGAGGGCTTAACTGTCTCCCCTTTCAAGTCAATGAAATTGATCTGCCCGTGCAGAAGCGGACATACAAATACAAGACGAGAAGACCCTTTGGAGCTTTAGACACAAGATCATCTATGTCAAGGACCATAAACCAAGTCAAACTAAATAGCCACCTGATCTTAGTCTTTTGTTGGGGCGACCGCGGGATAAAATAAAACTCCCATGAGGACTGGGACAACAAACCCAAAACCAAGAAAGACATTTCTAAGTCACAGAACATCTGACCATAAAGATCCGGCTAAATGCCGACCAACGGACCAAGTTACCCTAGGGATAACAGCGCAATCCCCTTCCAGAGTCCATATCGACAAGGGGGTTTACGACCTCGATGTTGGATCAGGACATCCTAATGGTGCAGCCGCTATTAAGGGTTCGTTTGTTCAACGATTAAAGTCCTACGTGATCTGAGTTCAGACCGGAGTAATCCAGGTCAGTTTCTATCTGTAATGCTACTCTTCCCAGTACGAAAGGACCGGAAAAGAAGGGCCCATATTATAAATACGCCCTACCCCAACTTAATGACACCAACTAAATTAAACAAAGGGAGAGCACAAACCCCAATCAAGATAAGATTATTAAGATGGCAGAGCCTGGTAATTGCAAAAGGCCTAAGCCCTTTCTACCGGAGGTTCAAATCCTCCTCTTAATTTATGATAACCACCCTCATTACACATGTAATTAATCCCTTAGCCTACATCGTACCAGTACTATTAGCAGTTGCCTTCTTAACCCTAATTGAACGTAAAGTATTAGGATATATACAACTACGTAAAGGCCCCAATGTAGTTGGCCCTTATGGCCTACTGCAGCCAATTGCAGACGGTGTAAAACTATTTATTAAAGAACCCATCCGCCCATCCACCTCCTCCCCATTCCTATTCCTAGCAACCCCAATACTAGCCTTAACCTTAGCAATGCTTCTATGGGCCCCAATACCAATACCACACCCCATAACCGACCTAAATTTAGGTATACTATTTATCCTAGCCCTGTCAAGCCTGGCAGTATACTCAATTCTAGGATCAGGCTGAGCATCAAATTCAAAATATGCCCTAATTGGAGCCCTACGGGCAGTCGCCCAAACAATTTCCTACGAAGTTAGCCTCGGCCTAATTTTATTATCCATCATCGTATTTACTGGCGGCTTCACCCTACAAATATTTAACACCACTCAAGAAACAATCTGACTTCTACTACCAGCTTGGCCCCTAGCAGCAATATGATATATCTCTACCCTCGCAGAAACAAACCGAGCACCCTTCGACCTAACAGAGGGGGAGTCAGAACTAGTATCTGGGTTCAACGTAGAATATGCCGGAGGCCCATTCGCCCTATTTTTCCTAGCCGAGTACGCAAACATCCTACTAATAAACACACTATCAACCATTCTATTTTTAGGTACAAACTACGCGCCCTCCGCCCCCGAACTAACCTCCATCAACATTATAACAAAAGCCGCATTACTCTCAATACTATTTTTATGAGTACGTGCCTCCTACCCACGATTCCGATATGACCAACTCATGCACCTAGCATGAAAAAACTTTTTACCAATAACACTAGCCCTAATTCTATGACATGTATCGTTACCAATTGCATTCATGGGCCTACCCCCACAATAACGGAGCCGTGCCTGAATGCCCAAGGGCCACTTTGATAGAGTGACTTATGGAGGCTAAAATCCTCCCGACTCCTTAGAAAGAAGGGACTTGAACCCATATCGTGGGGATCAAAACCCCAAGTGTTCCCATTACACCACTTCCTAGTAAGATCAGCTAAATAAAGCTTTTGGGCCCATACCCCAAAAATGTAGGTTAAAATCCTTCTCTTACCGATGAGCCCCTACGTCATTACAATTTTACTATCAAGCCTGGGCCTGGGCACAGCCTTAACATTTATAAGCTCCCACTGACTACTAGCCTGAATAGGCCTCGAAATTAATACACTAGCAATTCTCCCACTAATAGCCCAACAACACCACCCCCGAGCTGTAGAAGCCACCATCAAATACTTCCTAGCACAAGCTGCTGCCGCAGCCACAATTCTCTTTGCCAGCACCATTAATGCTTGAACAACAGGAGAATGAAACATCTCCTGCCTCACCGACCCCACTGCCATCACTTTAACCATAATAGCATTAGCCCTAAAAGTAGGCCTGGCCCCAGTACATTTCTGAATACCTCCAGTAATACAAGGCCTAAGCCTATCTACAGGACTAATCATAGCAACATGACAAAAATTAGCACCATTTGCAATTATCCTACAGCTAGCACCCTCTGCCCACCCTCAACTATTAACAGCCCTCGGACTAATGTCAGTCCTAACAGGGGGTTGAGGAGGACTAAGCCAAACTCAACTACGAAAGATTCTTGCCTACTCATCAATTGCCCACCTAGGATGAATAATTATTATTCTACAATTCAAACCACAACTAACCATATTAACCCTAACTATTTATATTATCATGACCGCCACAGCATTCCTAACACTCAAATATGTGTCTGCCACAAAAATCACCACACTAGCAACAAGCTGACCTAAATCCCCCATCATTGCAACAACCACCGCCCTAGCCTTACTATCCCTCGGCGGTCTCCCCCCACTAACAGGATTCATACCAAAATGGCTAATTCTACAAGAATTAACAACCCAAAACCTGCCACTAACAGCAACAATTATAGCACTCAGCGCCCTACTAAGCCTATACTTCTACCTACGACTATGTTATGCCATAACACTAACCGCAGCACCTACCACTAATAACCACTTAACCCCATGACGTATACAAAATACACAAAGCACACTACCACTAGCAACTCTAACAACCATAACTCTTCTTTTACTTCCTCTAACCCCATTAGTTCAAGCACTAATAAATTAGAGACTTAGGATAATACCAGACCAAAAGCCTTCAAAGCTTTAAGTAGAAGTGAAAATCTTCTAGTCCCTGAACCACCACAAAATAAGACTTGCAAGACTTTATCTCACATCTTCTGAATGCAACCCAGACACTTTAATTAAGCTAAAGCCTTACTAGATGAGAAGGCCTCGATCCTACAAACTCCTAGTTAACAGCTAGACGCTCAAGCCAGCGAGCATTCATCTACTTTCCCCGCCGCTTTCAAAAAGGCGGGGAAAGCCCCGGCCGGCTACTAACCGGCTACTTCGGATTTGCAATCCAATATGTTATACACCACAAGGCTCTGATAGGAAAAGGATTCAAACCTTTGTTCATGGAGCTACAATCCACCGCCTAACGCTCGGCCATCCTACCTTGTGACACTCACACGCTGATTTTTCTCAACTAACCACAAAGACATTGGCACCCTCTACTTAGTATTTGGTGCCTGAGCCGGAATAGTTGGCACAGCTCTTAGCCTTCTAATTCGGGCAGAGCTAGCCCAACCTGGCGCCCTCCTAGGTGATGACCAAATTTATAACGTTATTGTTACTGCTCATGCCTTCGTAATAATTTTCTTCATGGTAATACCAATTATGATTGGGGGATTTGGAAATTGATTAATCCCACTAATAATTGGAGCGCCAGACATGGCATTCCCACGAATAAATAATATAAGCTTCTGACTTCTTCCACCATCATTCCTCCTCCTGCTTGCCTCATCAGGGGTAGAAGCTGGAGCAGGGACAGGGTGAACTGTGTATCCCCCTCTCGCCGGAAACCTTGCCCATGCAGGGGCTTCTGTAGACCTAACTATTTTCTCCCTTCACTTAGCAGGGGTGTCATCCATTTTAGGAGCCATTAACTTCATTACAACAATTATTAACATGAAACCCCCAGCAATTTCACAATACCAGACACCATTATTTGTATGATCAGTCCTAATTACAGCAGTCCTACTTTTACTATCACTCCCAGTACTGGCCGCAGGCATTACAATGTTATTAACGGACCGAAACCTAAACACAACCTTCTTTGACCCGGCAGGAGGGGGAGACCCAATTCTTTATCAACACCTATTCTGATTCTTCGGACACCCAGAAGTATACATTTTAATTTTACCAGGATTTGGGATGATTTCACATATTGTAGCCTACTACGCAGGTAAAAAAGAACCCTTCGGATACATAGGAATGGTATGAGCTATGATGGCCATTGGACTTCTAGGGTTTATTGTATGAGCCCACCACATGTTTACGGTCGGAATAGACGTAGATACACGAGCATACTTCACATCCGCAACAATAATCATCGCAATTCCAACCGGAGTCAAAGTATTCAGCTGGTTGGCCACCTTACACGGAGGATCAATTAAATGAGAAACCCCTATGTTATGAGCCCTAGGCTTTATCTTCCTATTTACAGTTGGGGGGCTTACCGGAATTGTACTAGCCAACTCCTCTCTAGACATTGTACTACATGATACATACTACGTAGTTGCCCACTTCCATTACGTACTCTCAATGGGGGCTGTATTTGCCATCATAGGAGGGTTCGTTCACTGGTTCCCCTTATTCACAGGGTATACTCTACATGACACCTGAACAAAAATCCACTTCGGAACTATGTTTGTGGGTGTAAACCTAACCTTCTTCCCCCAACATTTCCTAGGCTTAGCAGGTATGCCACGACGATACTCCGACTACCCAGACGCCTACTCACTATGAAACGTCGTATCATCAATTGGCTCACTAGTGTCCCTAGTAGCAGTAGTAATATTCCTCTATATCCTATGAGAAGCATTTGCAGCTAAACGAGAAGTTCTATCAGTAGAGCTGACCTCGACAAATGCAGAATGACTTCACGGCTGCCCTCCACCTTACCACACATTCGAAGAACCAGCCTTCGTACAAATCCAATCAAACTAACGAGAAAGGAAGGAATCGAACCCCCGTAAACTAGTTTCAAGCCAGTCACATAACCACTCTGTCACTTTCTTCTATAAGATACTAGTAAAATTTTATATTACCTTGCCTTGTCGAGGCAAAATTGTAGGTTAAAATCCTGCGTATCTTAAGCTTAACAGCTTAATGGCACATCCCTCACAACTAGGATTCCAAGACGCGGCCTCCCCTGTAATAGAAGAACTTCTGCACTTCCATGACCACGCTTTAATAATTGTTTTCCTAATCAGCACCCTAGTACTATACATTATTGTTGTTATAGTTACAACCAAATTAACTAACAAATATATCTTAGACTCCCAAGAAATCGAAATTGTATGAACAATTCTTCCGGCAGTTATTCTCATCATGATCGCCCTCCCCTCCCTACGAATTCTTTATCTAATAGACGAAGTCAATGACCCCCATCTAACCGTAAAAGCCATGGGCCACCAATGATACTGAAGCTACGAATATACAGACTACGAAAATTTAGCCTTCGACTCATATATGGTCCCAACACAAGACTTAGCCCCTGGACAATTCCGACTCCTAGAAACAGACCACCGAATGGTTATCCCTATAGAATCCCCCATTCGAGTTCTAGTATCCGCTGAAGATGTACTACACTCCTGAGCAGTCCCAGCCCTAGGTGTAAAAATAGACGCAGTCCCAGGACGACTCAATCAAACATCCTTTATTACCTCCCGCCCAGGAGTGTTTTATGGACAATGCTCTGAAATCTGCGGAGCTAACCACAGCTTTATACCAATCGTCGTAGAAGCCGTTCCTCTAGAACACTTCGAGAACTGATCCTCCCTAATACTTGAAGACGCCTCACTAGGAAGCTAAATAGGGTTTAGCGTTAGCCTTTTAAGCTAAAAATTGGTGCCCCCCAACCACCCCTAGTGATATGCCACAATTAAACCCCGCCCCATGATTTGCAATCCTAATCTTCTCATGACTAGTCTTCCTAACAGTAATCCCAAGCAAAGTGTTAAGCCACACCTTCACAAATGAAATCACCACAATCAGCGCCGAAAAGCTTAAATCAGAAACTTGAAATTGACCATGGCACTAAACCTGTTCGACCAATTCATAAGCCCCACACACCTTGGTATTCCACTAATTGCAATTGCACTTACCTTACCTTGAATTCTAGTACCCGCTCCAACCAACCGCTACCAAAATAACCGACTAATCTCCCTACAAAACTGATTCATCAAAACATTTACACAACAATTACTAACCCCTCTAAACCAAGGGGGACATAAATGAGCTATAATTTTAGCCTCATTAATAATCTTTATTCTTATACTAAACATGCTAGGCTTACTACCATACACATTTACACCTACAACCCAGCTCTCACTAAACATGGGCCTAGCCGTACCCCTGTGACTAGCAACTGTTATTATTGGGCTCCGAAATCAACCAACCGTGGCACTAGGCCACCTGCTACCAGAAGGGACTCCTGCCCTTTTAATTCCAGTACTAATTATTATCGAAACAATTAGCCTATTTATTCGACCCCTGGCCCTAGGTGTTCGACTAACCGCAAACCTCACAGCAGGCCATCTCCTAATTCAACTAATCTCAACAGCAACTATTACCCTCCTACCTATAATGACAACAGTAGCAACAATGACCGCAATCCTACTAGTACTACTAACCCTACTAGAAGTTGCTGTAGCCATCATCCAAGCTTACGTATTCGTACTACTATTAAGCCTATACTTACAAGAAAACGTCTAATGGCCCACCAAGCACACGCATATCATATGGTCGATCCAAGTCCCTGGCCTCTAACAGGCGCAACAGCTGCTCTCCTAGTAACATCAGGCTTAGCAATCTGATTCCACTTCCACTCCCTAACCCTACTTACCCTAGGACTACTATTAATACTCCTCACAATGTACCAATGATGACGAGACGTTGTACGAGAAGGCACATTCCAAGGACACCACACACCCCCTGTCCAAAAAGGCCTGCGCTACGGAATAATCCTCTTCATCACCTCAGAAGTATTCTTCTTCCTAGGATTTTTCTGAGCCTTCTACCATTCAAGCCTAGCCCCTACCCCCGAGCTCGGGGGATGCTGACCCCCTACCGGAATCACAACATTAGACCCATTCGAAGTCCCACTCCTAAATACTGCTGTACTATTAGCATCCGGTGTGACAGTAACATGAGCTCATCACAGCCTAATAGAAGGGGAACGAAAACAAGCAATTCACTCACTAACCCTAACTATCATCCTAGGGTTCTACTTTACAGCCCTACAAGCCATAGAATATTATGAAGCCCCCTTTACTATCGCTGATGGAGTTTATGGCTCAACCTTCTTCGTAGCCACAGGATTCCACGGACTTCACGTCATTATTGGTTCAACCTTCCTAGCTGTCTGCCTACTCCGACAAATCAAATACCACTTCACATCAGACCACCACTTCGGATTCGAAGCAGCCGCCTGATACTGACACTTCGTAGACGTCGTATGATTGTTCTTATATGTCTCTATTTACTGATGAGGCTCATATCTTTCTAGTATCCAAAGTTAGTACGAGTGACTTCCAATCACCTAGTCTTGGTTAAAACCCAAGGAAAGATAATGAATTTAATTATAACCGTCCTACTTATCTCTACCGCCCTATCCATAATTTTAGCACTAGTATCATTCTGACTCCCACAAATAAACCCAGACGCAGAAAAACTCTCCCCCTATGAGTGCGGGTTTGACCCATTAGGATCCGCACGCCTACCTTTCTCCCTCCGATTCTTCCTAGTCGCCATTCTATTCCTACTATTCGACCTAGAAATTGCCCTTCTACTACCGCTACCCTGAGGAAATCAACTACCCGACCCATCCTACACCCTATTATGAGCTGCACTAGTCCTAATCCTACTCACTCTAGGCCTAATCTATGAATGAATTCAAGGAGGACTAGAATGAGCCGAATAGGGGGTTAGTCCAATATAAGACCTCTGATTTCGGCTTAGAAAACCGCGGTTTAAATCCGCGACCCCCTTATGACACCAGTATACTTCAGCTTTACCTCAGCATTCGCTCTCGGACTTACAGGTTTAGCCTTCCACCGCACCCACCTCCTATCCGCTCTACTATGCTTAGAAGGTATAATACTATCCCTATTTATTGCCCTAGCCCTATGGATGCTACAACTAGAATCAACTGCATTCTCCACGGCACCCATCTTACTGTTAGCTTTTTCAGCCTGTGAAGCCAGCGCAGGCTTAGCATTACTGGTCGCCACTGCCCGAACCCACGGAACAGACCGACTACAAGCCCTAAACCTACTACAATGCTAAAAATCTTAATCCCAACTATTATACTATTTCCCACAATTTGACTGTCCACCCCAAAATGACTATGATCCACCACAACACTTCAAAGCCTAATTATTGCCCTCATCAGCCTCACCTGAATTAAATGACCGCTAGAAACAGGATGGGCAACCTCAAACCTTTACATAGCCACAGACCCTTTATCAACCCCCCTCCTAGTACTAACATGCTGACTTCTTCCCCTCATAATTTTAGCCAGCCAAAACCACATCAAACCAGAGCCTATTAATCGCCAACGAACCTACATTACCTTATTAGCCTCCCTGCAAACCTTTTTAATTATAGCATTTGGTGCAACAGAAATTATTATGTTTTATGTTATATTCGAAGCAACCCTAATCCCAACCCTAATTATCATTACCCGATGAGGTAATCAAGCCGAACGACTAAGCGCTGGGACATACTTCCTATTTTATACACTAGCAGGCTCTCTCCCACTATTAGTTGCCCTCCTACTACTTCACCAACACACCGGCACACTATCGATACTAATTATCCAACACCTACATCCAATAACACTCTCCTCATGAGGAGATAAAATCTGATGGGCGGGCTGCCTAATCGCATTCCTAGTAAAAATACCTTTATATGGGGTACACCTTTGACTACCAAAAGCCCACGTAGAAGCCCCAGTAGCAGGATCAATAGTACTTGCAGCCATCCTACTAAAACTAGGAGGCTACGGCATAATACGAATAATAACCATTTTAGACCCCCTCTCAAAAGACTTAATTTACCCTATCATGGCATTAGCCCTCTGAGGCGTGATCATAACAGGATCAATTTGCCTACGACAAACAGACCTAAAATCACTAATCGCTTACTCATCTGTAAGCCACATAGGCCTCGTTGCAGGAGGAATTCTTATTCAAACCCCCTGAGGCTTCACCGGAGCCCTAGTGTTAATAATTGCCCACGGATTAGTGTCCTCCGCCCTATTCTGCCTAGCCAACACAACCTACGAACGAACCCACAGCCGAACAATACTACTAGCCCGAGGACTACAAATCATCTTCCCTCTCACAGCCGTATGATGATTTGTATCAAACCTAGCAAATCTAGCCCTGCCCCCACTACCCAATCTAATAGGAGAACTAGTAATTATTACAGCAATATTCAACTGATCACCCTGAACCCTCGTACTAACCGGAGCCGGTACATTAATTACCGCAGCATACTCCCTATACCTCTTCTTAATAACTCAACGGGGCCCACTCCCACAACACATTATTAATTTACAACCCTTCCACACCCGAGAACACCTACTCATAACACTTCACCTGCTCCCAATCCTATTACTTATCATCAAACCTGAAATCATATGAGGATGATGGTACTGTAGATATAGTTTAACGCAAAACATTAGATTGTGGTTCTAAAATTGAAGGTTAAAATCCTCCTATCCACCGAAAGAGGCAAGAAGCAACAAGGACTGCTAATCCTTGCCCCCACGGTTAAACTCCGTGGCTCATTCAATTTTCAACGCTTCTAAAGGATAATAGTCCATCCGTTGGTCTTAGGAACCAAAAACTCTTGGTGCAACTCCAAGTAGCAGCTATGGTAAATACTATTATAACTACTACCCTCCTCTTAACCCTAACAATTCTAATCTGACCCCTAATAACAACATTAAACCCAAAACCTCTAAAAGAAGACTGAGCCCTAAAACATGTTAAAGCTGCCGTGAGCACTGCATTTTTCATCAACACAATTCCCCTTATCATCTTCCTTGACCAAGGAATAGAAAGCATTATTACGACATGACACTGAATGAATATCATAAACTTTGACATCAATATTAGCTTCAAATTTGACCATTACTCCCTAATCTTCACCCCTATTGCCCTTTACGTAACATGATCAATCTTAGAGTTTGCATCATGATACATGCACTCCGACCCAAACCTTAACCGATTCTTCAAATATCTACTACTATTCTTAGTGGCCATAGTCATTCTAGTAACCGCCAACAACCTATTTCAACTATTCATTGGCTGAGAAGGAGTAGGCATTATATCATTCCTACTAATCGGCTGATGACACGGCCGAGCTGACGCCAACACAGCAGCCCTACAAGCAGTCCTCTACAACCGAGTAGGTGACATTGGTCTTATTTTAACGATTGCCTGAATCGCAACAAACCTAAACTCCTGAGAAATTCCACAAATCTTCATCCTATCCAAAGAATTTGATATAACCCTACCACTACTAGGGCTTATCTTAGCTGCCACAGGTAAGTCAGCTCAATTCGGACTACACCCCTGACTACCCTCAGCAATGGAAGGCCCAACCCCAGTCTCCGCCCTACTGCATTCAAGCACAATAGTTGTTGCAGGCATTTTCCTACTAATTCGACTCCACCCCTTAATAGAAAATAATCAATTGGCCCTCACTATTTGCCTATGCCTAGGAGCCCTAACAACACTATTTACCGCTACATGTGCCCTCACACAAAATGACATCAAAAAAATCGTTGCGTTCTCAACATCAAGCCAACTAGGCCTAATAATAGTAACCATTGGCCTAAATCAACCCCAACTAGCCTTCCTACACATCTGCACCCATGCCTTCTTTAAGGCAATACTATTCCTATGCTCCGGCTCAATCATTCACAGCCTTAACGATGAACAAGACATCCGAAAAATAGGAGGATTACATAAACTAATACCATTTACCTCCTCCTGCCTCATAATCGGAAGCCTCGCACTAACAGGCATGCCCTTCCTCACAGGCTTCTTCTCAAAAGATGCTATCATCGAAGCCCTTAACACCTCCCATCTAAACGCCTGAGCCCTTATCCTAACACTAATCGCCACATCCTTCACCGCAGTTTATAGCCTCCGAGTGGTATTTTTCGTAACAATGGGCTCCCCCCGGTTCCTAGCCCTATCACCTATTAATGAAAACCACCCAGCAGTAATAGCATCAATTGAACGCCTAGCCTGAGGAAGCATTATTGCAGGCTTTATCATCTCCTCAAACTTCCTACCAATAAAAGCCCCTACAATAACAATACCCCTTAATATCAAAATAGCCGCACTAGCCGTTACCATCACAGGCCTAATTATTGCTCTAGCATTAGCCACAGCAACCTCAAAACAAATCAAAATTACCCCATACCTAAAACTACATAGCTTCTCCAACTTATTAGGCTTTTTCCCCTCAATCATTCACCGCCTGACCCCAAAACTAAACCTAGCCCTAGGAAAACAAGCCACCAAATTTGACCGGCAATGATTAGAAATTGGACCAAAAGGCCTCCACCCAACCCACCATTACCTCTCCTCAATATTTGATACCATAGACACTAACATCATCAAAATTTACCTAACCTTCTATTTAATCTCAACAACTCTAGTAATTACCCTCCTTATAATTATTTAAACCGCCCGAAGCGCGCCCCGGCTTAAACCACGAGTCAACTCCAACACTACAAACAGGCACAACAACAACACCCAAGCACAAATAACCAGCATACCGCCCCCAACAGAATATATTAATGAAATACCACTAATATCGCCCCGCACCACAAAAAATTCCTTAAACTCATCCACAACAGTCCACCCTCACTGCCCCCCTCAAAATCACCACACCATAAACCCTACCCCCAACAAATATGCCAAAGCATGCCCCTTAACTGAACCCACACCCCAAGTTTCAGGAAAGGGCTCAGCAGCTAGCGCTGCCGAATATGCAAATACAACCAACATTCCACCCAAATAAATCAAAAACAATATCAAACCGACTAACGACCCACCATGCCCCACTAAAATACCACACCCAACCCCTGCGGCCACAGCCAATCCCAGAGCTGCAAAATAGGGTGCAGGATTAGAAGCAACCCCTACCAACCCCACCACTAAACTCAACAGAAGTAAACTAAAAATGTACGTCATAATTCCCGCTCGGATTCTAACCAAGACTAATGACTTGAAAAACCACCGTTGTAATTCAACTACGAGAACCATGGTCACCCGAAAAACCCACCCCCTGTTCAAAATCATTAACGACGCACTTATTGACCTCCCCGCCCCATCAAATATCTCCGCATGATGAAACTTCGGCTCCCTCCTACTACTATGTCTCTCCGCACAAATCCTAACAGGCCTATTCCTAGCCATACATTATACCTCTGACATCTCAACAGCATTCTCATCAGTAGCCCACATTTGCCGAGACGTAAACTACGGATGAATCATCCGCAACCTTCACGCCAACGGCGCTTCATTCTTCTTCATCTGTATTTACCTACACATTGGACGAGGCCTATACTATGGCTCCTACCTCTACAAAGAAACATGAAACATTGGTGTTGTACTCCTACTATTAGTAATAATAACCGCATTTGTAGGCTACGTACTACCATGAGGACAAATGTCATTCTGAGGTGCAACTGTCATTACAAACCTTCTATCAGCAGTCCCATACCTAGGAGACATACTAGTTCAATGGATTTGAGGCGGCTTCTCTGTAGACAACGCAACACTTACTCGATTCTTCGCATTCCACTTCCTCCTCCCATTCCTAGTTGTAGCAGCCACAATCCTCCACGCCCTGTTCCTCCATGAAACAGGGTCTAACAACCCACTTGGCCTGAACTCCGACGCAGACAAAATTTCATTCCACCCTTACTTCTCCTACAAAGACGCAGTAGGCTTCGTCGTATTACTCACAGCCCTAGCCTCACTAGCCCTATTCTCCCCAAACCTCCTAGGAGACCCAGAAAACTTCACTCCAGCCAACCCACTGGTTACACCACCCCATATCAAACCAGAATGATACTTCCTGTTTGCCTACGCCATCCTACGCTCCATCCCAAACAAACTAGGCGGGGTTCTAGCACTACTATTCTCAATCTTAGTACTAATACTTGTACCCCTACTACATACCTCCAAACAACAAGGGCTAACTTTCCGACCTCTAGCACAACTCCTTTTCTGAACCCTTGTAGCCGATGTAGCCATTCTTACCTGAATCGGAGGCATACCAGTAGAACACCCCTTCATCATTATTGGGCAAATTGCCTCAGTCCTGTACTTCTCACTATTCCTACTTTTCAACCCCCTAGCAGGCTGACTAGAAAACAAATTCATAAATCTTAACTGCATTAGTAGCTTAGCCACAAAGCGCCGGTCTTGTAATCCGGAGATCGAAGGTTAAAATCCTTCCTAACGCCAGAAAGAAGAGATTTTAACTCCTACCTCTAACTCCCAAAGCTAGAATTCTAAATTAAACTACTTTCTGGTATTCCTCGTCATTGTTGACCTGTATGGTATAGTACATAATATGTATGAGATCAGGTACATATTATGTATTATATTACATTATGGGTTAGTACATAACTTGCATAATATTACATGTGACCTAGTATACTTAATGATATGTAATATTTAATTAAAAATTAACTTTAAGAGGGATATCGACATTAATCTTAACGCATATGAACTCCTTTCGACAAGAAGACAGTCTGAGTACTTAACACCCTTCCTCTTGGTCTTATTTTCTTTTGTGTTATTTGGCACTTATTGAATGAGGACATATTACCCAGTAAGAACCTACCATCACACTGTACTAATACATAAACCTATTGAAGGGTCAGGGGCAAAAATTGTGGGGGTTTCACTTACTGCACTATTACTGGCATCTGGTTCTTAGTTCAGGGACACATATTTTGTTATCCACTCTCTTTCCAACTACCTGGCATGAACAGATTGTTGGAGTAAATAGTTAGCACAAACCCCCCATGCAAAGCGTTCTCTCCAAAGTACATGGGGTCTTTCTTTTTCGGGTCACTTTCACTTTACACTCTTCCTGCACCCTACCAATATTTAATGTAGGTAGTCCATGCCTAATTGTTCACCCATGGATAATGTAATGATTTAATGACATATACTTAAGAATTGCATGATACTTACATCGTACATACACTATATTTACTTATTCCTCATATACCTGCTATTGATTCCCCCTGGTACTCCGATACCTATTTTAAGTAAACCCCCCTACCCCCTAAACTAGACAAGTCCTTATAATCCTGTTAAACCCCTAAACCAGGTTAGGCCCGACTAGTTTCGACCAGCAAGTAAGTTTTCTACTGATATACATTATTAAAAAACTGACTTTTATTCTACAGCTGGGAAGAACACTAGTACTATAACA